GGAGTTTTGAACTGCTAACGAAAAAAGGATAAAGAAAAAAAAGGATACGATAAAGAATTAGGGAGCCAAATGGTCTTTTTGGGGATAGAGGGACTTGAACCCTCACGATTTTAGAAATCGACGGATTTTCCTCTTACTATAAATTTCATTGTTGCCGGTATTGACATGTAGAACGGGACTCTATCTTTATTCTCGTCCGATTTATCAGTTCTTCAAAAGATCTATCAGATTATGGAATGAATGGTTTGATCAATGAATATTCGATTCTTTCTTCAATATGGAATCAATTGACAACAATTCTTCTCTATTATGTATACAGGTTTATCCTTCATCTTTTCTGAAGTTTCGATAGAAGGATTCCTCTACTAACGTAAGACAATCAACTCCATTCGTTAGAACAGCTTCCATCGAGTCTCTGCACCTATCCTTTTTGATTTTCGCTTTCTGAACCTTTGTTTGTTTTCGGAAAACGTGATTTGGCTCAGGATTGCCCATTTTTATTAATTCCAGGGTTTCTCTGAATTTGAAAGTTATCACTTAGTAAGTTTCCATACCAAGGCTCAATCCAATTAAGTCCGTAGCGTCTACCGATTTCGCCATATCCCCCTTTTTGAGATGAAAATCTCATTGTGATCTCGTTCCCCTTTTTCTTTCATTTATACCGGAACCGTTGAATTCATTAGATAGATGCCAATTCCTGTCTCGAAAAAGTGTTTTCTCCTCTTTGTCTTTGATTGTCTATCTTCTTTCATCTTCTATATCTATAGGAGGCTTATATTCGGTCCAATCAAAAACGATTTTATCATTTCTGTATCGGCAATTCAATATAGGTAGATACATACGCTATACATCTGTCTCTCTTCCACTCATTTACCCATGAAATTTTGAATACTTGAACGGTCGATTCCTTTTTTTAATATTCTTTGATTTTTGAATTCAAAAATCAAAGAATATTAAAAAAAAGAATATTGAATTGTGATAAAAAAGAAAAATGGAAATTCTATATCGCTAGATTAATCGTTATCTTCTATAATATTTAACAGTTATTTGAAATTCTATATTCTATTCTTTAATATATTAATATTCATTATGAATAGCGAATATGAATAGCTAAGAATTAAAATAGTATAATATAGTAAAGATTCTAAGAGTTTATTGAATTCTTATACATGTCGAATTTCTGTTATGTGAGCCTGCTTAGCTCAGAGGTTAGAGCATCGCATTTGTAATGCGATGGTCATCGGTTCGATTCCGATAGTCGGCTTTTCTCTATTTATTTTATTCTATGTTTTACATGATTGATAATGCATCTTTGAAATCAAAGAATATTGAAAAAAAAAGTGTCTTCCTCTTTTGGCAAAAGCCCTTGATTTATTATGTGATGATGATAGGAATTTCCAACTATCTAACGAAAAGAATCCTTTTCTTTTTCTATATATAGAATATAAAGATCTGGATATTTATCCAACTCATCTCATTATTCTTTAATAGAATAATACTTCAGTAAATTTCGCTTTATTTAGAATTTAGTTCATTTTTAGTTTAGGTTTATTCTGTAGAATGAAATTTCATCAATAAGAATTAATAATTAAATATAAATAAGAAGAAGGAGTCTTTATGTCGCGTTACCGAGGTCCTCGTTTCAAAAAAATACGCCGCCTGGGGGCTTTACCAGGGCTAACTAATAAAAGGCCCAGAGCTGGAAGTGATCTTAGAAACCAATCGCGTTCCGGGAAAAAATCCCAATATCGAATTCGCCTAGAAGAAAAACAAAAATTGCGTTTTCATTATGGTCTTACAGAACGACAATTACTTAAATACGTTCGTATCGCCGGAAAGGCAAAAGGGTCAACAGGTCAGGTTTTACTACAATTACTTGAAATGCGCCTTGATAACATTCTTTTTCGCTTGGGTATGGCTCCGACTATTCCGGGAGCTCGCCAATTAGTTAACCATAGACATATTTTAGTCAATGGTCGTATAGTAGATATACCAAGTTATCGCTGCAAACCCCGAGATACTATTGCGGCGAGGGATGAACAAAAATCTAAAGTTCTAATTCAAAATTCTCTCGATTCATCCCCCCATGAGGAATTGCCAAACCATTTGACTCTTCAACCATTCCAATATAAAGGATTAGTCAATCAAATAATAGATAGTAAATGGGTCGGTTTGAAAATAAATGAATTGCTAGTTGTAGAATATTATTCTCGTCAGACTTAAACCTAACAAAAAAAATCAACACTAATAAGAATAAGGGTTCGACCCATTTTGCTCCCTTTCGGCGAAGTAAATTAACCTAAGGTTAAGATAAATTAAGGGTTTGATCCGTATTTTTCTTCCATTTAGGTATCATAGACCGAGAGGGAGATTTTCATTCCTTGTCTACTCTACTCTTTTCTTTACACAGTATTTTCTGTACCACAGCCATTAGGAATAGGGAATCCATATCAAAGAAAGGTCTAACTGTTGGAATAGTCGTATCCATTGCTATTTGATC